TCGGCCATACGATTGCTATTCATAATGGTAAGGAGCATTTGCCTATTTATATAACAGATCGTATGGTAGGTCACAAATTGGGAGAATTTGGACCTACTTTAAATTTCCGAGGACATGCAAAAAGTGATAATAAATCTCGTCGTTAATCTCATCTTAAAAAAATCTGGATAGATACTTATGATTCATTAGTAGGAGAGAAACCTTATGTCAAATTTTTTAAATAGGATACTAAACAGGAAAAAAACGGAAGACTACCCTCCTCTGCGTCCGCTAGGTAGCATACGGAAGAAAAAAACGGAAGTATACGCGTTAGGTCGACATATATGTATATCTGCAGACAAAGCAAGAAGAGTAATTGATCAAATTCGCGGACGTTCCTATGAGGAAACACTTATGATACTAGAACTCATGCCCTATAGAGCATGTTATCCAATTTTTAAATTGGTTTATTCTGCAGCAACAAATGCTGGTTCCATTCTGGGTTCCGACGAAGCCAATTTAATAATTAGTAAAGCTGAGGTTAACGAAGGTACTACCGCGAAGAAATTCAAACCTCGAGCTCGAGGACGTAGCTATGCGATAAAAAGAACTACCTGCCATATAACTATTGTAGTGAAAGATATATCTTTAGATGAATATGAATTTGTATCACTATATTCGTTAAAAAAACCTAGATGGAAAAAGACAACTATGGTATATCACAATATGTATAGTAGTGGGGTAGTATGGGACAAAAAATAAATCCACTTGGTTTCAGACTTGGTACAACCCAAAGTCATCATTCTCTTTGGTTTGCACAACCAAAAAATTATTCTGAGGGTCTACAAGAAGATCAAAAAATAAGAGATTTTATAAAAAATTATGTACAAAAAAATATGAGAATATCCTCTGGCGCCGAGGGAATTGCACGTATAGAGATTCAAAAAAGAATCGATTTGATCCAGGTCATAATCTTTATGGGATTCCCAAAGTTATTAATCGAAAGTAAACCGCAAGGAATCGAAGAATTACAGATGAATCTACAAAAAGAATTTCATTATGTGAACCGAAAACTTAACATTGCTATCACAAGAATTGCAAAACCTTATGGAAACCCTAATATTCTTGCGGAATTTATAGCCGGACAATTAAAGAATCGAGTTTCATTTCGAAAAGCAATGAAAAAGGCTATTGAATTAACTGAACAAGCAGATACAAAAGGAATTCAAGTACAAATTGCAGGTCGTATCGACGGAAAAGAAATTGCACGTGTCGAATGGATCAGAGAGGGTAGAGTTCCCCTACAAACTATTCGAGCTAAAATTGATTATTGTTGCTATACAGTTCGGACTATCTATGGGGTATTAGGCATCAAAATTTGGATTTTTATAGACAAGGAAGAAGAATAAGAAAACTTTAATTCTTTTTCTGGCCAATCAACGCAAGCAATTCGAATTCTTAATTCTATAGGGTTGAATAAAAATTCGATTGAACTTTTCATATAATTGCTATGCTTAGTGTGTGACTCGTTGGTTTTTTTTAGGGTTAGGATTAAAAAAAGACCAGCCCGGTAGTATGAAAACCAACTCATCACTTCGTATTATCTGGATCTAAAGAACCAGTCAAGATATGAGAAATCAATCATATCTTTGTAGCAACTGAATTTTTTTTGAATAAACTTGAATTCTAAATTGAAAGCAAAATACAGAAGAAAGGTGTGGATAAATGGAAGGATGAGAGAAAGAAAGAAAAAGAATATCAATGATATAGAATTCCAATATGTAAGGTCTATGAGTCATCTCATAAAAGACAGTGTAATAAAGCATCAATACTAATTGATTCATCCATAATGAAACATTAAATGAATCCTTCTTATAGTTATAGAAGAAAAAATCAAGAGCTTCGAGCCAATAAAGACTAAGAAGGTTGACTCAAGAATAAATTAGATTATGAGCTCCGTTGTAGAATTCTGACCTAACCATTAAATACGAAGCGGTGGGAACGATGTAACCTGTGAATGCAAAAGATTTTATTGAACAAATGAATCTTACTGATTCACTAATCGGGATGGCGAAATGAACCGGAAATCAATGACTGAAATAGAGATTGCAAGAGTAAATATTCGCCCGCGAAAACTTTCTTTTTTTTGGATAAAGGACAAAAGAAAATCAAGATTTATTAGCACATTAGAAACATTTTTTTTTAGAAAAATGTTCTAATATCTACTAATATCTTATCTATTCAAATATCTATTCAAATTAATTGAAATTCAATTTTGAATCCTTTTAGTCGCGAGGAGCTGGATGAGAAGAAACTCTCACGTCCAGTTCTGTAGTAGAGATGGAATTCTGAAACAACCATCAACTATAACCCCAAAAGAACTAGATTCCGTAAACAACATAGAGGAAGAATGAAGGGAATATCTTATCGAGGTAATCATATTTGTTTCGGTAAATATGCTCTTCAGGCACTTGAACCTGCTTGGATCACATCTAGACAAATCGAAGCAGGTCGACGAGCAATGACACGAAATGCACGCCGTGGTGGAAAAATATGGGTCCGTATATTTCCAGACAAACCAGTTACAGTAAGACCTGCTGAAACACGTATGGGTTCGGGGAAAGGATCCCCTGAATATTGGGTAGCTGTTGTTAAACCGGGGCGAATACTATATGAAATGGGTGGAGTAACCGAAAATATAGCTAGAAGGGCTGTTTTAATAGCAGCATCTAAAATGCCTATACGAACTCAATTTATTATTTCGGGATAAAAATGTAGAACCGACAGAGATGAATCTTAGGGATGAAACAAAAACGCAGGTTTCTTTTTTTGGACAAACAATATTTCTTTTATTTTCTTCATCCTTTGCATTGGAAGAATAAAAAAAAATTTGATATGATTCAACCTCAGACCCATTTAAATGTAGCGGATAACAGCGGGGCTCGAGAATTGATGTGTATTCGAATCATAGGAGCTAGTAATCGTCGATATGCTCATATTGGTGACGTTATTGTTGCTGTGATTAAAGAAGCAGTACCAAATATGCCCCTAGAAAAATCAGAAGTAGTGAGAGCTGTAATTGTTCGTACCTGTAAAGAACTAAAACGTGACAGCGGTATGATAATACGATATGATGACAATGCTGCAGTTGTGATTGATCAAGAAGGAAATCCAAAAGGAACTCGAATTTTTGGGGCAATCCCCCGTGAATTGAGACAATTGAATTTTACTAAAATAGTTTCATTAGCTCCCGAGGTATTATAAAATAAAATAAGATCGTGATATCTTTGGGGTATTTGAAAGAAATAGATTAAGAACTAGATTAATTCGTAGATTGTGTCTCACGCATATACCTTGCAAAATTCCTATTCATAAATCAATAAAAAAAAAAAAAAAAAAAAAAAAAAAAGAAAAACATGTTGATTATATCCAATTTTGAGACACCAATAATTTTAGTTCATCATGGGTAGAGACACTATTGCTGAGATAATAACCTCTATACGAAATGCTGATATGGATAGAAAAAGAGTTGTTCGCATAGCATCTACTAATATTACCGAAAATATTGTTAAAATACTTTTCGGAGAGGGTTTTATCGAAAACGTCAGAAAACATCGAGAAAAAAACAAATATTTTTTGGTTTTAACCCTTCGACATAGAAGGAATGGGAAAAGACCCTATAGAAATTTTTTAAATTTAAAACGGATCAGTAGACCCGGTTTACGAATCTATTCTAACTCTCAACGAATTCCTAGAATTTTAGGTGGGATGGGAATTGTAATTCTTTCTACTTCTCGGGGTATAATGACAGACCGGGAGGCTCGACTAGAACGAATCGGTGGAGAAATTTTGTGTTATATATGGTAATCCATTTAATATCCAAATGGGATCCGAAACCTCTTCCTATTTGTAAAAAAAAAAAGAAAGGGGGTGAGTTGTCTAATATCGTCTTTCCTCCATTAATTGATACTTCAGGGGGGCTTTACCTGAAATGAAAGAACAAAAATGGATTCATGAAGGTTTAATTACTGAATCGCTTCCCAATGGCATGTTCCGAGTTCGGTTAGATAATGAAGATCTGATTCTAGGTTACGTTTCAGGAAAGATCCGACGTAGTTTTATACGGATACTGCCAGGAGATAAAGTCAAAATTGAAGTAAGTCGTTATGATTCAACCAGAGGACGTATAATTTATCGACTCCGAAACAAGGATTCGAAAGATTAGGTCATTTTTATTCGATACGATTCGAGATGCAAAATTTCAAGAAACTTATTTTCTACCAAAAAAGAATTAAGATAAGGAATGACAAATATGAAAATAAGAGCTTCCGTTCGAAAAATTTGTGAAAAATGTCGACTAATCCGTAGGCGGGGACGCATTATAGTAATTTGTTCCAACCCGAGACATAAACAAAGACAAGGATAATCAGACCCACTAAAGGGCTCAATGTACAAATAAGAAATCTGTTTTGACATAAAATGGATATATCCATATATTTCTGACTCATATTTATGAGATGATACAATATGGCAAAAGCTATACCGAGAACTGGTTCACGTAGGAATGTACGTATTGGTTCACGTAAGAGTGCACGTAGAATACCAAAGGGAGTTATTCATGTTCAAGCAAGTTTCAATAATACCATAGTCACAGTTACAGATGTGCGGGGGCGGGTGGTTTCCTGGTCCTCGGCCGGTACTTGTGGATTCAAGGGTACGAGAAGAGGGACACCCTTTGCCGCTCAAACTGCCGCAGCAAATGCTATTCGTACAGTAGTAGATCAAGGTATGCAACGAGCAGAAGTCATGATAAAAGGTCCCGGTCTCGGAAGAGACGCAGCATTACGAGCTATTCGTAGAAGTGGTATACTATTAACTTTCGTACGGGATGTAACCCCTATGCCACATAATGGCTGTAGACCTCCGAAAAAAAGACGTGTGTAGAAAGTGAAGAAATTTCAATAGAAACAAGAGAAATAAATAATTCAATCAAAAAAAAATAATATTACTATGGTTCGAGA